ATTATATACAAAAAAATATGAGAATATCCTATGGTGTCGAGGGAATTGCACGCATAGAAATTCGAAAAAGAATTGATCTGATTCAAGTCATAATCTATATGGGATTCCCAAAGTTATTACTAGACGGTGGAACCCGAAGAGTTGAAGAATTGCAGAAGAATATACAAAAAGAACTGAACTGTTTGAACAAAAAACTCAACATTACTGTGACAAGAATTCCAAGCCCTTATGGACAACCTAATATTCTTGGAGAATTTATAGCGGGACAATTAAAGAATCGAGTTTCGGTTCGAAAAGCAATCAAAAAAGCAATAGAATTAACTGAACAGGCGGACACAAAAGGAATTCAAGTCCAAATTGCAGGACGCCTCGATGGAAAAGAAATAGCCCGTGTCGAATGGATCAGAGAAGGTAGGGTTCCTCTACAAACCATTCGAGCTAAAATTGATTATTGTTTCTATACAGTCCGAACGATCTATGGGGTATTAGGCATAAAAATTTGGATATTTATAGAGGATTAATAAGAATAAGAATACGTTACTTGTCTTTCTTATTTATGCGATATCCATTGCAAAAAAAAAATAAAAAACAACAAACTCTTTGCTTTCAGTCTTTTTTTTTTATTTCTTAATTTTTTTTTTAATGACAATTCTTAATTTCTATAGGATTGCATAAAAAAATGATTAATGATTTTATAGAATTGCTATGCTTAGTGTGTGACTCGTTGGTTTTTTTGAGAAGATAGGATTCAAAAAAGGAACCAACCTTTACTATGAACTCATTACTATGGAACTAATAACCAACTCATCGCTTTGCATTATCTGGATACCAAAAAGCAGTCAAAATATGATATATTGATCATATACTTGTAGCAACTGCAAGATTTCTTGTATTGCAAAGAAAACCAATCGAATTGTCATAGAAAATAAAGTATACAGATAAAAGGAAGGTTGATAGAAAGCTAGAAAAAAAATAGGAATGATATATGATTCCAATATGTATGTAAGGTTTATGGGTCTTCTCAGAAAAACACAAATCAAATAAGGCAATGTAATAAAGCATCAATACGGATTGATCTAGTTATGGGCGAATCAGTTCGTTCATATAAAAATCAAAAATAATCAAGAGCCTCGAGCCAATAAAGACTGAGAAGATTGACTCAAGAAAAAATCTTCTGCGGGGGCTCCGTTGTAGAATTCAAACCTAACCATGAATTGAGAAGCAATGGGAACGAAAGAACCCACGAATACGGGGGATTCCATTGAAAAACGAATCTTAATAATTCATTGGGTGGGATGGCGAAACGAACCAGGAACCAATTCATTTATTCCCCAAAGGCATGAACGAATCCTACAACCGAAATAGATTTGAAAAAGTCAATATTCGCCCGCGAAGTTTTTTAGTAGATTACTGCTATTCAATCTCATTCGATTCTTTTCTTTTTCATTTTGAATAAAAAATCAAAGCAAAAAGAAATAACAAAAACACATTCTTCATAAATCAAATTGTTTCAAATGTTTCTAAATCCAAACAAGATATCAAAATTTCTAATTTAGAATAGATTAATTGAAATCTTAAAAAATCCAGGATTCAGTATATTTTACGAAAATTCGAAAATTGTAATCGTTTAGTTCGCTAGGAGCCGGATGAGGAGAAACTCTCATGTCCGTTTCTGTAGTAGAGATGGTATTGAGAAAAAACCATCCACTATAACCCCAAAAGAACCAGATTTCGTAAACAACATAGAGGAAGAATGAAAGGGATATCTTCTCGAGGAAGCCGTATTTCTTTCGGTAAATATGCTCTTCAGGCACTTGAGCCCGCTTGGATTACATCTAGACAAATAGAAGCAGGTCGGCGGGCAATGACCCGAAATGTGCGCCGTGGTGGAAAAATATGGGTATGTATATTTCCGGACAAACCTGTTACATTAAGACCTACGGAAACACGTATGGGGTCGGGGAAGGGATCCCCTGAATATTGGGTAGCTGTCGTTAAACCAGGTAGAATACTTTATGAAATGGGTGAAGTTGGAGAAAATATAGCCAGAAAGGCTATTTCAATAGCGGCGTCCAAAATGCCTATACGAACTCAATTTATTATGTCAGGTTAGACAGATAGAACCAACGGAAAAAAGTCTTAGAGATAAAAAAAGAATTGTGGGTTTCTTTTATTTTGAATTTGAACAAGAATATTTCTTTTTTTTTTACTTCGACTTTCTGTTTGCATTGAAAGAACAGATTCAAAAATGATATGATTCAAGATCAAACCCATTTGAATGTCGCGGATAACAGCGGGGCTCGAGAATTGATGTGTATTCGAATCATAGGAGCTAGTAATCGCCAATATGCTCATATTGGCGACATTATTGTCGCTGTGGTCAAGGATGCATTACCAAACACATCTCTAGAAAGATCAGAAGTGATCAGAGCTGTAATTGTTCGTACTTGTAAAGAACTTAAACGCGACAACGGCATCATAATACGATATGATGACAATGCAGCAGTTGTTATTGATCAAGAAGGAAATCCAAAAGGAACTCGAGTTTTCGGCGCGATTGCCCGCGAATTGAGACAGTTAAATTTCACTAAAATAATTTCATTATCACCTGAAGTATTATAGTATCACATCCGACTTAATAGAGTAGAGTCCTACTCGTCTACTTAGTTTTTGAATGAAATAGATAACTTAAATTTAGTGAATCAAATTTGCGTATCTCTTTATTTATTTCAAATATTTGAAAATTCAATAAAATAATTTGAAGTATTTTTTTGTTTATATTATTTAATAATATAATATTAAACATTTTTAAACATTCTTATTGTTATTGAGTTATTGAATATTTTTTTATTACATAAAAAGTAAAAAAAAGCATGGTGATTAGATCAAAAACGTGGAGGCAACAAAAATTTTAATTTATCATGGGTAGAGACACTATTGCTGACGTAATAACCTCTATACGAAATGCTGACATGAATAGAAAAGGGATGGTTCAAATAGAATCTACTAACATCACGGAAAACATTGTTAAAATGCTTTTACGAGAGGGTTTTCTTGAAAACGTGAGAAAACATCAGGAAAACAACAAATATTTTTTGGTTGTAACCCTACCACATAGAAGGAATAGAAAAGGAATGTATCCAACTATTTTTAATTTAAAACGGATCAGTAGGCCTGGTCTACGAATCTATTCTAACTATCAACGAATTCCTAGAATTTTAGGCGGGATGGGAATTGTAATTCTTTCTACTTCTCAAGGGATAATGACAGACCGAGAGGCTCGACTGGAAGGAATTGGCGGAGAAATTTTGTGTTATATATGGTAATCCTTCTGATATCTGAATTGTCGCCAGAATTGACTATTTGTCAAAAGAAAAAAAGACGTGTTAATTACTCTTAACATTATTTGCTACTTCGAGAGGTTTTAACTAAAACGAAAAGAACAAAAAATGGATTCCTAATTCATAATAACAAGGATTCGAATGATTAGGTGCTTTTTTTTAACCATCAGCATTTCTTTGATGAGAATACAATTCGAAGTTGGGGTTTAAAATTTCAAGAAATTTATTTTCTTCCGATAAGTATACTCAGAATTCAGTTTAGGAATGACAACTATGAAAATAAGGGCCTCCATTCGTCAAATTTGTGAGAAATGTCGATTGATCCGTAGGAGAGGACGAATTATAGTAATTTGTTCCAATCCGAGACATAAACAAAGACAAGGATAATCTTTTGAAAATAGACTCTATAACATAAAGTAACCAATACAAAAATAGGATCTGTTTTGACATGAAATGGATATATCCATATACCTCGAATTTATCGTTATAAGATGATAAAGTAAAGTATGGCAAAATCTATACCAAGATCTGGTTCACGGAGAAATGCTCGGATTGGGTCACGTAAGAATATACGCCGAATACCAAAGGGCGTTATTCATGTTCAAGCAAGTTTCAATAATACCATTGTGACTATTACAGATGTCCGAGGTCGGGTAATCTCTTGGGCCTCCGCCGGTACTTGTGGATTCAAAGGTACAAGAAGAGGGACTCCATTTGCTGCTCAAACCGCAGCAGGAAAGGCTATTCGTACAGTCATAGATCAAGGTATGCAACGAGCAGAAGTGATGATCAAAGGTCCTGGTCTCGGTAGAGATGCAGCATTACGAGCTATTCGAAGAAGTGGTATACTATTAAGTTTCGTACGTGATGTAACCCCTATGCCCCATAATGGATGTAGGCCCCCTAAGAAAAGACGTGTATAGAAATAAAAATGAAATAGATTTCAAGAGAAATAAACAATTCAATGATCTGATCAAATAATATTAATATGGTTCGAGAGAAAGTAAGAGTATCTACTCAGATACTACGGTGGAAGTGTGTTGAATCAAGAGCAGATAGTAAGCGTCTTTATTATGGACGCTTTATTCTGTCTCCACTTAATAAAGGACAAGCCGATACAATAGGCATTGCAATACGAAGAGCTTTGCTTGGGGAAATAGAAGGAACGTGCATCACCCGAGCAAAATTTGAAAAAATACCACATGAATATTCTACGATAGTAGGTATTCAAGAATCAGTACATGAGATTTTAATGAATTTGAAAGAAATTGTATTGCGAAGTAATCTGTATGGAACTAGCACCGCGTCCATTTGTTTCCAGGGCCCTGGATGTGTAACTGCTCAAGATATTATCTTACCAACTTCTGTGGAAATCATTGATAACACACAGCATATAGCTACACTAACAGAACCAATTCATTTTTGTATTGGATTACAAATCGAGAGAAATCGAGGATATCATATAAAAACACCAAAAAACTTTCACGAAGAAAGTCATCCTATCGATGCTGTATTCATGCCTGTTCGAAATGCAAATCATAGTATTCATTCTTATGAGAATGGAAATGAAAAAGAAGAGATACTTTTTCTCGAAATCTGGACAAACGGGAGTTTAACTCCTAAAGAGGCGCTTCATGAGGCCTCTCGGAATTTAATTAA